TATAATCAAAGGTTCTATGCGAGCTCAAAGGCGTAAAATAGTTATTTTAGAATTGTTTCAAGCAAATGCCCATTCCCCCCTTTTTTTGGAGAGACTACAGAAACCTCCCCTTTTTTCTTTTGATACCTCCGGGCTGATTAAACTAATTTTTAGAAATTGGGTGGGTAAGGGGAAAGCATTCAAAACTTTAGAATATACAAAAGAACAAACAAAAAGAGAAGAAAAAAAAGAGAAGAACAAAAGAAAGGAAAAAGCGCGAATAGAAATAGCAGAGGCCTGGGATAGCATTCCATTTGCGCAAGTAATAAGAGGTTGCATGTTACTAACTCAATCTATCTTTAGAAAATATATTCTGTTACCCTCATTCATAATCGCGAAAAATATTGGACGTATATTCCTATTGCAACTTCCTGAATGGTCTGAGGATTTACAGGAATGGAATAGAGAGATCCATCTTAAATGTACCTATAACGGTGTTCCATTATCCGAAACAGAATTTCCAAAAAATTGGTTGACAGATGGTATTCAGATAAAAATCTTATTTCCTTTCTGTATGAAACCTTGGTACAAATCGAAACTACGATCCTCTCAGAAAGATCTAATGAAAAAGAAAAAAGAAAAAGATGATTTTTGTTTTTTAACAGTTTGGGGAATGGAAACTGAACTTCCTTTTGGTTCGCCCCGAAAACGACCTTCCTTTTTTAAACCCATTTTAAAGGAATTCAAAAAAAAAATTGGAAAATGTAAAAAGAAGTATTTTCGAGTTCTAACGGTTTTCAAAGGAAAAACAAAATTACTTCGAAAAGTTTCAAAAGAAACAAAAAAATGGGTTATCAAAAGTGTTCTTTTTATAAAAAGAATAATAAAAGAACTTTCAAAAGTAAATCCAATTCTATTTTTTAGATTAAGAGAAGTAGAAGTATATGAATCGAGAAAAATTAAAGAAGAAAAAGATTCCATAATAAACAATCGGATAATTCACGAATCATTTAGTCAAATTACATCTCCGGGTTGGACAAATTCTTCGTTGACAGAAAAAGAAAAAAAAATGAAGGATCTGGCTGATAGAACAAGTACAATTCAAAATCAAATAGAAAAAATCACAAAAGAGAAAAAAAAAGTAACTCCAAGAATAAATAATCTTAGTCCTAACAAAACAAGTGGTTATAATGCTAAAAGATTCGAAAAATGGCAAATATTAAAAAGAAGAAATGCTCGATTAATTTGTAAATTGCCCCTTTTTTTAAAATTTTTCATTGAAAAAATATACACAGATATATTTTTATCTATCATTAATATTCCCAAAATAAATACAGAACTTTTTCTTGATAAATCCATTTACAATAATGAAAGAAAACAAGAAAGAATTAATAAAAAAAAGAAAACCCCAATTCCGTTTATTTCGACTATAAAAAAACCACTTGATAATATTAGTAATATTAAAGCAAATTCACATATTTTTTATGACTTATCCTACGTGTCACAAGCATATGTATTTTACAAATTATTACAAATCCAAGTTAGTAACTCGTTAAGATCTGTTGTTCAATATCAAGGAACCCCCCCCTTTCTTAAGCCTAAAATAACGGATTCTTTTGAAACACAAGGAATGTTTCATTCAAAATTAGCAGATAAGAAACTTCCGAGTTATGAAATGAATCAATGGAAAAACTGGTTAAGAGGGCATTGTCAATACCATTTATCTCAGATCAGATGGTCTAGATTAATACCAGAAAAATGGCGAAGTAGAGTTCATCAGCGTCATATAGCTAAAAGGGAAAATTTAAGCAAAAGGCATTCATATGAAAAAGACCAATTAATTGATTCAAAAAAACAAAAACAATTTGAAGTATATTCATTATCTAATCAAAAAAATAATTTTCTAAAATACTATAGATATGATCTTTTATCATATAAATTTCTTAATTATGAAAATCAAATGGAATGCTTTTTTTATAGATCTCCCTCTCAAGGAAATAAGAACCAAGAGATTTCTTATAACACGCCTAAAGATAAAGAAACCCTTTTTGATATGCCGAGGAACATCCCTATGAAAAATGATCTCGGAAAGGTCAATATTCTAGATATGGAAAACCTAGCCGGTAGAAAATATTTTGATTGGAAAATTTTCAATTTTTATCTTAGACAAAAAGTCGATATTGAGGCTTGGATCATAATCGATACAAATAGGAATCAAAATACTCAAATTCGTACTAATAATTCTCAAATAATTTCTAAAAAAGATCTTTTTTATCTTATGATTCCAGAAATCAATCTACCAAACTCCCACAAAGGATTTTTTGATTGGATGGGAATGAATGAAAAAATGCTAAAGCATCCCATATCGAATCTGGAATTTTGGTTCTTCCCCCAATTTGTCTTACTTTATAAGACATATAAAATGAAACCTTGGTTTATACCAAGCAAATTACTTCTTTTAAATTTAAATAGAAGTGAAAATAAAAAGATCAATGAAAAGGAAAAAGGAAGCTTTTTGATAGCATCAAATAAAAAGCATCGAAATCAAGAAGAAAGAGAACCCACAAGTCGCGGAGATCGGAGATCCCTCCTCTCACAACAAAAAGATATTGAAGAAAATTATGCAAGATCAAACATGAAAAAGGGGAAAAAGAAAAAACAATACAAAAGCAACACGGAAGCAGAACTGGATTTCTTCCTGAAACGTTATTTGCTTTTTCAATTGAGATGGGATGAGACTTTAAATCAAAGAATGATCAATAATATCAAGGTATATTGTCTCCTGCTTAGACTGATAGATCCAAGAAAAATGACTATATCCTCTATTCAAAAGAGAGAGATGAGTTTGGATATAATGCTGATTCAGAAGAATTTAACTCTTTCAGAATTAATGAAGAAGGGAGTTTTGATTGTAGAACCCATTCGTCTGTCTGGAAAAAAAGACGGACCATTTATTATGTATCAAACCATAGGCATTTTGTTGGTTCATAAGAGTAAGCATCAAACTAATCAAAAATATCAAGAGCAAAGATATGTTTCTAACAATAATTTTGATAAGACTATTTCACCACATCAAAGAATAACTGGAAATAGAAACAAAAATCATTTTGATTTACTTGTTCCTGAAAATATTTTATCGTTTAGACGTCGTAGAAAATTGAGAATTCTAATTTGTTTCAATTCAAAGAATAGAAATTATAGAGATAGAAGTCCGGTATTTTGGAACGGAAAGAACGTAAAAAACAGCAGCCAAGTTTCACATGACAATAACCATCTTGATATAAAGAAAAATCAATTAATGAAATTAAAGCTCTTTCTTTGGCCCAATTATCGATTAGAAGATTTGGCTTGTATGAATCGTTATTGGTTTGATACCAATAATAGCAGTCGTTTCAGTATGTTAAGGATATGTCTGTATCCACGATTGAAAATTTGTGGATAATACAACATCTCTACCCTGTATTATACATAGGGTACATGAAAGCAAACAAATATACAGATCACATGTCTTGTCTCACATTTCATTGTAGTATCTAATATGAAATGAATAATGTCTCAATTAGATCTCGAAATGAATCAACAAAACCTTCTTTATTTTAGGTCTAACTTCTTCGATGCGAAAATGTACCAATCTTTTTCTATTCCTATCTAAATCCAATTTGAAACTGGATTGATTTGAATTCAGAAAATTAGGAGTTCATAAAGAAGTTTGGATTAGATTATTGTATATACCACATTCAAATTAATGGCATTATTATTACTGATCGGCAAAATCCATATCTGTAAAAAGGGAAGGGGGCATTTTTTTTATGGTAAAAAATTCATTCATTTCGGTTATTTCTCAAAAAGAAAACGAAGAAAACAGAGGGTCTGTTGAATTTCAAGTATTCAGTTTCACCACTAAGATAAGGAGACTTACTTCACATTTGGAATTGCACAAAAAGGATTTTTCATCTCAGAGAGGTTTGCGAAAAATTTTGGGAAAACGTCAACGACTGCTGGCCTATTTGTCAAAAAGAAATAGAGAGCGCTATAAAGAATTAATTGGTGAGTTGGATATTCGAGAGATAAAAACTCCTTAATTTGAAGCGTGATAACATTTGAGCTTAGCCGTTTAAATTTTGATGAACTTCTTTTTACTTTCAGCAATGCATGGAAGAATGACTCGGAAAAACTTATGATTGCACCAACTACAAGAAAAGACTTTATGATAGTCAATATGGGCCCTCATCACCCATCGATGCATGGTGTTCTTCGACTGATCGTTACTCTCGACGGTGAAGATGTTATTGACTGTGAACCAATATTGGGTTATTTACATAGAGGGATGGAGAAAATTGCGGAAAATCGAACAATTATACAATATTTGCCTTATGTAACACGTTGGGATTATTTAGCTACTATGTTCACAGAAGCAATAACCATAAATGGACCCGAGCAGCTAGGCAATATTCAAGTACCTAAAAGAGCTAGCTATATCAGAACTATTATGTTGGAGTTGAGTCGTATTGCTTCCCATTTGTTATGGCTTGGCCCTTTTATGGCAGATATTGGGGCACAGACCCCCTTCTTCTATATTTTTCGAGAACGAGAATTGATATATGACCTATTCGAAGCTGCTACCGGTATGCGCATGATGCATAATTATTTTCGTATCGGAGGAGTCGCCGCTGATCTACCTCATGGCTGGATAGATAAATGTTTGGATTTTTGCGATTATTTTTTAATCGGGGTTGCTGAATATCAAAAGCTTATTACACGGAATCCTATTTTTTTAGAACGAGTTGAAGGCGTAGGCATTATTGGTGGAGAAGAAGCACTAAATTGGGGTTTATCAGGGCCAATGCTACGAGCTTCCGGAATACAATGGGATCTTCGTAAAGTTGATCATTATGAGTGTTACGACGAATTTGATTGGGAGATTCAATGGCAAAAAGAAGGGGATTCGTTAGCTCGGTATTTAGTACGAATCAGTGAAATGACAGAATCCATAAAAATTATCCAACAGGCCCTGGAAGGAA